AGAATGAATCAAATCTCCCCAAGTAGGATTCGAACCTACGACCAGTCAGTTAACAGCCGACCGCTCTACCACTGAGCTACTGAGGAATAAGGGGAGATTCAACCTCCTAGAGTTCAACTCCCGCTCTCAACCCATGAACAATATGAGTCCGAAGCTTCTTTCATAACTCCCGGAATTTCTTCGTAGTGGCTCCGTTCCATGCCTCGTTTCATAGGGAAGCCCAAAGTGGCTCTATTTCATTCTATTTCACTTCCTAGCACTTCCTATTATTTAATATCCATCCCTTTGGTCTTATTGACATAAGAGATGTCATTTATAGTCTATCTCTTTCTATATATGGAAAGTCAAGAAATTCTCATCGAAACATCGAGAAATTGTGCATATAGAAAACTCTAAAGAAAGAAAAAAAGGAGACCCATGCCATGATTTTCAAATCTTTTCTACTTAGTAGTCTAAGTTTCTCGATGAGGATAATTAATTCGGTCGTTGTGGTCGGACTCTATTATGGATTTCTGACCACATTCTCCATAGGTCCCTCTTAGATCTTCTTTCTCCAATCTTGGGTTAGGGAAGAAGGAGATATTCGCGACTACTGGCGGTTTCATTATGGGGCAGCTCATGATCTTCATATCGATCTATTATCCACCTCTGCATCTATTCTTTCTTAGTTAAACGGGTGGAAGATCCATCCAATTTAGTTATATCATGGACTCGAAAAAGGATCTGAATGTGACTGAAATGCACGATCTTCACAGGTATCACTTTTCACGATATCTAAACCTAAAAGGTGGAATAGCAATTTTCGAACCATTTCCTATAAGAGAATGGTTTCCATTACTTTGAGAAATGGATTCTATATCAAACTATAGCTATTGCATTAAAGAAGAAAAGAAACTAATAGAAGTCGAAGACGCGGAATGGTAGTGAATAGAGAAAAAGATTCTTCTGATTTTCTTGTTCCTGAAAATATTCTATCTATCTCCTAGACGCCATAGAGAATTGATAATTTTCATGTCTTTCAATTCTCGTACTCGTAATTGGAAAGTTACGGAAGGAGATCCATCATTTTGCAATGAAAACAACATAAAAAACTCTGGACAATTTCGAAATCAGACCAAGCGTCTTAATACATCTGAAAAAAAATTCATTATTGGCCCACCATTGATTACAAGATTTAGCTTTTATGAATTGCTATTGGTTTGATACGAATAATGGCAGTCGTTTCAGTATGTTAAGGATACAGATGTATCCACAATTCATTTAGAGTTACTTAATAGCCTATTTCTTATACTATATCTCTATCCCGTGAAATTCTCGATCCGAAAGATGGATGCATACGCTGTGTTTCATTTTGCTAAATGATATCAATTAAATGGTGTATCAATTCTATAAATTGGATATAGCAATAAATAAATCAGCAAAATTCTTTTATTTTAGATAGAAGAAATGTTTCTTCTATCTAAAATAAAAGAATGTACTCTTCTATCCAAATCCAATTTGGATCGATAAAATAAATCCAAATTCCAGATTCCAGCAGTAGATGAATAATTGCAAATTTTTGTGTGTACGAGATTCGAATAACTTCAAAATAACTGACATAATTTTTTATTTTTCCTGATCAGAAAAATACATGAAAAAGAAAGGAGGTAGAAAAATTTTTTGATTTATGGTTAAAGAAGAAAAACAAGAAAACAGGGGTTCTGTTGAATTTCAAGTATTCAGTTTCACCAATAAGATACGGAGACTTGCTTCACATTTGGAATTACACAAAAAAGATTTTTCATCGGAAAGAGGTCTACGAAGACTTTTGGGAAAACGTCAACGTTTGCTGGCTTATTTGGCAAAGAAAAATAGAGTACGTTATAAGAAATTAATCAGTCAGTTGGATATTCGGGAGAAGTAATTTAATCGTTCGAATTTTTTTCTTATTTTATTAGTAGTCTTATAGTAGTCTTAGATTTTGCATTTTGATGAGCCTCGTTTTGAGGAATTCATGGAATAATTCCTTTTTATGGAATAATGAATTAAGGAAAAAAGGATATGAGTCTACCGCTTACAAGAAAAGATCTCATGATAGTCAATATGGGCCCTCACCACCCATCAATGCATGGTGTTCTTCGACTGATCGTTACTCTCGATGGTGAAGATGTTATTGATTGTGAACCCATATTAGGCTATTTACACAGAGGAATGGAAAAAATCGCAGAAAATAGAACTATTATACAATACTTGCCTTATGTAACACGGTGGGATTATTTAGCTACTATGTTTACAGAAGCAATAACGGTAAATGCACCAGAATTCTTGGAGAATATTCAAATACCCCAAAGAGCCAGCTATATTAGGGTAATTTTGTTAGAATTGAGCCGTATAGCTTCTCACTTGTTATGGCTTGGACCTTTTATGGCGGATCTCGGTGCACAGACCCCTTTTTTCTACATTTTTAGAGAGAGAGAATTGATATATGATCTATTTGAAGCTGCTACAGGTATGCGAATGATGCATAATTACTTTCGCATCGGAGGAGTAGCTGCCGATCTACCTTATGGATGGATGGATAAATGTTTAGATTTCTGTGATTATTTTTTACAAGGAGTTGTTGAATATCAAGAACTTATTACACGGAATCCTATTTTTTTAGAACGAGTTGAAGGAGTCGGTTTTATTAGCGGAGAAGACGCTGTAAATTGGGGCTTATCGGGACCCATGTTACGAGCTTCTGGAATACAATGGGATCTTCGTAAAATTGATCCTTATGAGTCTTACAATCAATTCGATTGGAAAGTCCAATGGCAAAAAGAAGGAGATTCATTAGCTCGCTATTTAGTACGAATCGGTGAAATGAGGGAATCCATCAAAATTATTCAACAGGCTATAGAGAAAATTCCTGGAGGACCTTATGAGAATTTGGAAGCCCGACGCTTTAAGAAAGCAAAGAATTCTGAATGGAATGATTTTGAATATCGATTTCTTGGTAAAAAACCTTCGCCCAATTTTGAATTATCAAAGCAAGAGCTGTATGTAAGAGTAGAAGCTCCAAAAGGTGAATTAGGAATTTATCTGGTAGGAGATGATAGTCTTTTCCCCTGGAGATGGAAAATCCGTCCACCCGGTTTTATTAATTTGCAAATTCTTCCTCAGCTAGTTAAAAAAATGAAATTGGCTGATATCATGACGATATTAGGTAGTATAGATATCATTATGGGGGAAGTTGATCGTTGAAATGATAATAGATAGGGTAGAGGTAGAAACTATCAATTCTTTTTCGAAATTGGAATTATTAAAAGAAGTCTATGGAGTGATATGGATTCTACCTATTTTGACCCTTCTACTGGGAATCACAATCCAAGTACTTGTAATTGTATGGTTAGAAAGAGAAATATCCGCATCAATACAACAACGTATTGGTCCAGAATATGCTGGACCCCTGGGACTGCTTCAAGCTATAGCAGATGGAAGTAAGCTGCTTTTTAAAGAAGATATACTCCCATCTCGAGGAGAAATTCCTCTATTTAGCATTGGGCCCTCTATAGCAGTCATATCCATTTTATTAGGTTTTTTAGTTATCCCTTTTGGATATCGTTTTGTTTTAGCTGATCTTAGTATTGGTGTTTTTTTATGGATTGCCATTTCAAGTGTTGCTCCTATCGGTCTTCTTATGGCAGGATATAGCTCAAATAATAAATATTCTTTTTCAGGTGGTCTACGAGCGGCTGCTCAATCTATTAGTTATGAAATACCATTAACTTTTTGTGTGCTAGCAATATCTCTACGTGTGATTCGTTAAAATAGGAACTTTTTCTTCTAAAATACATTAAATACTTATCTTCCTTTTCTTATTCTGTATTCAGGTTGGTAAGTTAAACTAGATAGCTATATGAGTGAAACAAAACAGCTTATTAATTTGTAGTAAAAAGAAAAAATCTCATTTCCTACGTACAAGAAAAAAGTTGAAGTAAACATAAGCAGTGTAAACTCTTTACCCCAAGGTTGAAATTGTTTGATTAGTCATCATATCTTGAAGCGGGCAAGAATAAAGGATTCGCAATATGGAATTCAAATACTAGAATATTTCAAATTATTACTATAACTTATAACCATATACTATAAGGGAATCCATCAAAAGTTAGTGAGGGATTAGAAACACTAAAGTACATAAAGGATTAGTAATGAGCGAATCTAAATCATTAGACATTTTTTATCATAAAAGGAATCATAATAAGGACTTGAAATTGGTGGAAATGATCAAGTAGTACTTTCTTCGGATTCCGGTCCAGAGTATGTTCCCATTCACTTGTTAAGGAAATGGCTATCAAGAACGAATTAACCCTTTATTCTTTTTTTCTTTTTAAGTATCCCCTTAAGTATCTCCCTCCTCGGGAAAGAAGAATAGGACAAAAGATATGGAATGCAATACAAAAAAAGATCCTTATTTATTCTTTCCTTCCTTTATCCATATTCATACAGAATTCTTCATGAACTAATGCTCAATTCTTTCCATTTATTAATTGCTATAACAAGTGTTTTATTCCAATAATAAGTTATTACTGAACAAAGAAAAATTCTCATTTTATTATATAAAGGATGAGATCAATTCGGAAGCGCTTTTTTATTATTCTAGCAGACGGAATTGCTTTGGTCTAATTTAGGACTTTCCAATCCATTTTATCTTACCTAATTCTATCTACGTCAAGGAGATAATATCGAAAGAATCCTTTCTTTTTTTCTGATCATAGAGAAGCCGTATGAAGCTAAGGTTTCATGTACGGTTTTGGAATAGCGGTGGAACTGTGATGTTATCATCGACTATGATTATCTAACAGTTCAAGTACAGTTGATATAGTTGAAGCACAGTCAAAATATGGTTTTTTTGGATGGAATCTTTGGCGTCAGCCTATAGGTTTTCTAGTTTTTCTAATTTCTTCTTTGGCAGAATGTGAAAGATTACCCTTTGATTTACCAGAAGCAGAGGAAGAATTAGTCGCAGGTTATCAAACCGAATATTCAGGTATTAAATATGGTTTATTTTATCTTGCTTCTTACCTAAATTTATTAGTTTCCTCTTTATTTGTAACTGTTCTCTACTTAGGCGGGTGGAATTTTTCTATTCCCTATATATCCTTATCCTTTTTTGGCTTTTTTCAAATGAATAAAATGGTTGGGATTTTGGAAATGATAATGAGTATCCTTATTACATTAACTAAAGCTTATTTATTTCTCTTCATTTCTATCACAATAAGATGGACTTTACCCAGGATGAGAATGGATCAGTTATTAAATCTTGGATGGAAATTTCTTTTACCAATTTCTCTGGGCAATCTCTTATTAACAACTTCTTCCCAACTAGTTTCACTATAAATAAGATAATACAATAACAGTAAGAATCTCTTCAACACAAAAGTTCTCTCAAACAAGAGAAAGAAACATACCTTTTTCATAGATATTTAGAATATGTTCCCTATGATAACTGGGTTCATTAGTTATGGTCAACAAACAATACGCGCCGCAAGATACATTGGTCAAGGTTTAATAATTACCTTATCCCACACAAATCGTTTACCTATAACGATTCACTACCCTTATGAAAAATCAATTACATCGGAGCGTTTCCGGGGGCGAATACACTTTGAATTTGATAAATGTATTGCTTGTGAAGTATGTGTTCGCGTATGCCCAATAGATCTACCCCTTGTAGATTGGAGATTTGAAAAGGATATTAAAAAGAAACAATTGCTTAATTATAGTATTGATTTCGGAGTTTGTATATTTTGTGGTAACTGTGTTGAATACTGTCCGACAAGCTGTTTATCAATGACTGAAGAATATGAACTTTCTACTTATGATCGTCATGAATTGAATTACAATCAAATTGCTTTGAGTCGGTTACCAATCTCCATAATGGGCGATTACACAATTCAAACAATTAGGAATTCGTCTCAAAGTAAAATAGACGAAGAAAAATCTTGGAATTCAAGAACGATTACTGATTACTAGGTACTAGGATTTTTTTGTTAGAAAAATCCAATAGTTTTTTACTAACTACAAAGAAAAATGAATAACTACTGCTTATTGCAAATTATTCCTGATTTAAAATGAGAGTCCATTTTCGTAATGTAATTTTTTTTTTACTATATAACTTATATACAAAATAACTTATATACAAAAGATACAAAAAAATATCCTAATCCCTTTTTCCTTCCTTGAATCTTTTAGTTTTAGTCAGTTCATGAAAAATTTTATACTATTAATTTTTTTTTATCCATAATGGATTTACCGGGACCAATACATGAGATTCTTGTGCTATTTGGGGAATTTGTTCTTCTACTAGGGGGTATAGGAGTAGTATTACTTACCAACCCAATTTATTCAGCCTTTTCGCTGGGATTAGTTCTTGTTTGTATATCTTTATTCTATTTTTTATTGAATTCCTACTTTGTAGCTGTCGCACAACTTCTTATTTATGTGGGAGCCATAAATGTCTTGATCATATTTGCAGTAATGTTTGTAAACGGCTCAGAATGGTCTAAAGATAATAATTTTTGGACTATTGGAGATGGGTTTACTTCACTCGTTTGTATAACTATTCCTTTTTTACTAATGACTACTATCCCAGATACGTCATGGTATGGAATTCTTTGGACTACAAGATCAAACCAAATAGTAGAACAGGGTCTCATAAATAACGTTCAACAAATTGGGATTCATCTAGCAACCGATTTTTATCTTCCGTTTGAACTCATTTCCCTAATTCTTCTAGTTTCTTTAATAGGTGCAATTACTATGGCTCGACAATAAGAAATATTTAGAATGAGTAAAAATTCTTAGAATTTCAAATCTAAAATAAATAACTAAAGAATCCAAATTTTGATTTAGTAAAACCCATCTACTGCCAACACAACAAATACCTTCTTTTCTCTTTTGTTGCGTAATTGTTCTATTCTAATTAATTGAATCGGTTCCATTTTTGTCTTTATATTGAAATGAATCGAGATTGATAAGGAGTTAGTTAATTATGTTTGAGCATGTACTCTTTTTGAGTGTCTATTTATTTTCGATTGGTATCTATGGATTGATCACAAGCCGAAACATGGTTAGAGCTCTAATATGTCTTGAACTTATACTGAATTCAATTAATCTAAATCTTGTAACCTTTTCTGATCTATTTGATAGTCGCCAATTAAAAGGAGACATTTTCGCAATTTTTGTTATAGCCCTTGCGGCTGCTGAAGCAGCCATTGGACTATCTATTCTTTCTTCCATCCACCGTAACCGTAAATCAATTCGTATTAATCAATCTAATTTTTTGAATAATTAGACATAGAATCCTCTAAACAAAGGCCCATATATAATAATATGGACTATTAAGATGAATCAAAATAGAATCTTATTTTCTTATTATTTGAGAATATACCTTTTTGGAGGAGGTTATTTCAGAGTATTCTTTTTTACTTATTTACTTATTCAATATTGCATTTTTGCAATTCATTGATCTTGCAATTTGAATATTGCAATAATTTATATTGAAAAGATGATAGCCAATTTATTGGCTAATTCAAATTAGTATGTAGAATTCATATAATTATGACTGTTGAAGCCTTAAATTCAAGTCTCTTGGCTCTTTTCACGCTTTTTCACAAACGGATTAAAATTTATTTGTTAAAGTTTGGATAAACCATTGCTTCGTCTGGTGTCTACAATACATCTAACTTATATAGTACTATAATTACTTACCAGATCGAAAATTTTTATGTTGAAAAGGAAAATTTATAAATCCAATGTCACATTCTGTAAAAATTTATGATACATGTATAGGATGCACTCAATGTGTACGGGCTTGTCCAACAGATGTATTAGAAATGATACCTTGGGATGGATGTAAAGCCAAGCAAATTGCTTCTGCGCCGAGAACCGAAGATTGTGTGGGTTGTAAGAGATGCGAATCCGCCTGCCCAACAGATTTTTTAAGTGTCCGCGTTTATTTAGGGCCTGAAACAACCCGCAGCATGGCTCTATCTTATTGATACGTTACAAAAAACTCCACTTGAATCGTCTGATTCCTCTTTACCGAAGAAGCCTATGCTCGAAATAATCGAGCATGGGCTTTTCTGGTCAAAACGTATCTTGTCTTTATTACTTTATCATGAGTTATTTTCCTTGGTTAACAATACTTGTAGTTTTGCCGATATTTGCGGGTTCATTAATTTTCTTTTTACCTCATAAAGGAAACAAAATCGTTAGGTGGTATACTATATCTATTTGTTTATTAGAATTTCTTCTAATGACTTATGCATTCTGTTATCATTTTCAATTGGAGGATCCCTTAATCCAATTAAAGGAGGATTCTAAATGGATAGATGTTTTCGATTTCCACTGGAGATTAGGAATCGATGGACTTTCATTAGGATCCATTTTATTGACAGGATTTATCACTACTTTAGCTACTTTAGCAGCTTGGCCAGTTACCCGGAATTCGCGATTATTCTATTTCCTGATGCTAGCAATGTATAGCGGTCAAATAGGATTATTTTCTTCACGAGACCTTTTACTTTTTTTTATCATGTGGGAGTTAGAATTAATTCCTGTTTACTTACTTTTATCCATGTGGGGGGGAAAGAGGCGTCTGTATTCAGCTACCAAGTTTATTTTGTATACTGCAGGCGGTTCCATTTTTTTCTTAATTGGAGTTCTGGGTATGGGCTTATATGGTTTCAACGAACCAAGATTAGATTTGGAAAGATTGATTAATCAATCATACCCTGCAACATTGGAAATACTACTTTATTTTGGATTCCTTATTGCTTATGCGGTCAAATTGCCAATTATACCTCTACATACGTGGTTACCGGATACTCACGGGGAAGCACATTACAGTACATGTATGCTTTTAGCGGGAATACTATTAAAGATGGGAGCGTACGGATTGATTCGGATTAATATGGAATTGTTACCTCATGCTCATTATCTATTTTCTCCCTGGTTGGTAATAATAGGAGCGGTGCAAATAATCTACGCAGCTTCAACTTCTCTTGGTCAACGAAATTTCAAAAAAAGAATAGCCCACTCTTCCATATCTCACATGGGTTTCATAATTATAGGAATTGGTTCCATAACCAACATTGGACTAAATGGAGCTCTTTTACAAATATTATCCCATGGATTTATCGGTGCTACACTTTTTTTCTTGGCGGGAACGGCTTGTGATAGAATGCGTCTTGTTTATCTCGAAGAACTGGGGGGGATATCTATCCCAATGCCAAAAATTTTTACCATGTTTAGTAGCTTTTCAATGGCTTCTCTTGCCTTGCCAGGAATGAGCGGTTTTGTTGCGGAATTAGTAGTATTTTTTGGGCTAATTACTAGCCCAAAATTTATGTTAATGCCAAAAATGCTAATTACTTTTGTAATGGCAATTGGAATGATATTAACTCCTATTTATTTATTATCTATGTTACGCCAGATGTTCTATGGATACAAGCTATTTCATGTTCCAAACGAAAATTTAGTGGATTCTGGACCACGAGAACTCTTTCTTTTAATCTGTATCTTTTTACCAGTAATAGGAATTGGTATTTATCCAGATTTTGTTCTCTCGCTATCCGTTGACAGGGTAGAGGCTCTCTTATCCAATTATTATCCTAAATAGGGTTTTTTTAACTAGTCTGCTTCATATTCTATAGTTGAAAAAGCAAAAAATTAAGAAAAAAGTAAAAAGTCTAATTAGATCTATCTCGAATTTTTGAGAACCCCTGGAAAAGACGTTCAAGGGGTTCTCAAATCAAACAAAAATGGAAAAAACCCGCATTTTATGAAGGTTTTTTTATGAAGGTTTTATGTTATGTAATCATTTAGATGGTAATAATCATTTAGATGGTAATGTAAATGAACCATAACTATGTAAACCTATTCCTAACAGATTGATACCAAAATAGCAGATCCAAATTATAAGAAATCCTATCGAAGCTACAAGTGCGGAATTCGTACCCTTCCAATTTTGATTTGTTCTACTGTGTAAATAAATTGCAAATATGGTCCAAGTAATAAATGCCCAAGTTTCCTTAGGATCCCAATTCCAATAGGATCCCCACGCCTCGTTAGCCCATACTGCTCCACAAAGAATACCTATGGTTAAAAGGGTAAACCCTAGACTAATGACACGATAACTCCAAGAATCCAAACGCTCAGTTAATTGATATTTGTAATAATTTGGAAATGCAGGAAAATAGGTGTTTTTTAAAGCATTTCTTTTTGTATAGAAATATTCACTCTCATTAAAGAAAAATGTTTTACTTAAAACATTCTTTTTCTTTTTAGAAAAGAAATCCAAATTCTTTCGAAATCTAATGATTAGAAGAGCGGTGGATAATAAGGACCCGCACAAAAGAGTTGCATAGCTTAGTAACATCATACTGACATGCATCATTAACCACTGAGATTGTAGAGCAGGTACTAGTATTGTAGATTGATGCATTTCAGTTAAAAGACTCGATGTGGCAAAGCCTTGCGTTAAAATAGTACTTGGTGTAGTTATTGTGCTTAAATCATTTTTAGAGTTCTGTATCTTAGGAATAGTATGAAGAATATACAGAGCCCATGAAAGGAAGATCAATGACTCATATAAATTACTTAATGGAAAATGTCCCGAAGAAACCCAACGAGAAACTAGGAATCCTGTTATAGAGAAAAAGGTAGCTATCATTCCTTTTTCTGACGAATCGCGTAATCCCCTAAGTTCACGAACTAATAAGGTTATCAAATGAATCGTAATCACAATTGAAACGGTTGAGAAAGAGATATGAGTTAGTATATGTTCTAAAGTTGCGAATAGCATAAGGAGAGGGCCCCATTACAAAATTGGAAATTTTGAATTGAATTCATATTGGAAATTTCCAATGGAATCCATTTTCTAATCTATTGTATTCTTTTTTGAGAATGCCGCCACTCGGACTCGAACCGAGATGCTTGAGCACTGCTTCCTAAGAGCAGCGTGTCTACCAATTTCACCATGGCGGCTAACTTGAAATAATAGTTAGCTTAAAAGAATAATAGTTATTTTATCGCAAATCGTCGAGATTGGGAGAGTCCATAGAATTTAGGACCATTAGAATTTCATCATTAAATACAAAGAATTTTCTATTTTAGAAAAATTGTTAGAATGAAAGCCTTTACGCTCTTAGTAATATGATTTACCAATCCGAAATCAATTTATTTGTGAATTTTAGATAAGATAGGTAGAGGTTATAAGTCCTATTGCAAAAATATTCTACTTTTGATAATGGAATCCTCGTATTTTTTTATGAGGATTCTATTATCAAAAGTTCTTTGATAGGAAAAGAATAATGAGGGGCACAATATACCAAAAACTTTTGTTCTATATAACAGAGGAATTAGTTCTAAGAATATTGTACCGAAGAATTTGACACATAAAAGTACATTAATTAATTAATTGGAATTATTCATTCATATTAAATAATTGGAATATCTTTGGGATAGGTCAATTCTGATTATTCTAAAACCTTATTATTTATTTGTTTGTTGCCCGGAAAAACCCTTTGGTTTTGGATGCTCGTTGCCGCTATAAAATGATCTTGATTTTACTAAAGAATAAGATTGTACTATGGAAAAATAAGTCCTTTTCTTCCAAATATTTTTACGAATACGCTTTTTTGACATCGAAGTACGTTTTTTTGGAACTGCCATTCAAAAAGGGAATTACTTTTTTCTAGTTGTATGTGAAAGACATCTATTGCTGCAAATCAATCCTTCTTTCTGTTTTTTCTTAGTATTTATACTTAGATACTGAAAGATACTGAAATTGGAATTTTTTTTTTTTTTTACTTCATTTTGTCTAACAAGAGTTTTTTAGCCATTTTTCATTTTTTATTTTTTAGACTTTATTTTAATAATATAGAATATATATAAAGATATATTATATACAAAGGTTTTCCATTTAAATCAATTTATATATCAAATATACTCCATATATAAATATACGGTATGGGGGATAACCCCTCATATAAGATAAGAAGGGGAGACAAAAAGAAGATAAAATTCAAATAGTTAATGAAGTTCAGAAAGGTATTCCATAATTGAATTCCAATAAAAAAAAATACTTAGTCTCTTAAACAAGACATTCTAAAACTTAGATAATTTGAGTCATTAGGATTTCCATTTTATATGAAGTAAGGAATATTTGAAAATTTCCTATAAATATAGGTTTTCTTTGGAATTCAATCAACCAGTTACAAAACAAGAGAGCTATTTCATTTTAACAGAAAGAAATACAAAAATGAATAGAAAGTAAAATGATTCAATCTTTTTTTTTTTTTAGTTAATAACTAGATAATGAAATTCTTTGATTCATTTTTTGAGTTTAAGCAACTAAACCCATTCTGAATTTTTGCATATTTCAATGAGACAGATTTCAAAAAATTTAGAATTCATGTATTTTTCTTATTCTTATTTTGTTTTTTGAAATCCTTCAGAAAGAGATAAGAATAGATTTGGTGAATCGGAAACAATTTTATTTTATAGAAAAATTTCAACTAAAAATTGCAATTTCTTTTCTTATGGAACATACATATCAATATGCCTGGGTAATTCCTCTTCTCCCACTTCCAGTTATTATGTCAATGGGGTTTGGACTTTTTTTTATTCCGACAGCAACAAAAAATCTTCGTCGCATATGGGCTTTTCCTAGTGTTTTACTCTTAAGTATAGCTATGGTATTCTCAGTTTACCTATCTATTCAACAAATAAATGGAAGTTCTATCTATCAATATCTATGGTCTTGGACCATCAATAATGATTTTTCTTTAGAATTTGGATACTTGATCGACCCCCTTACTTCTATTATGTTAATACTAATTACTACTGTAGGAATCTTGGTTCTTATTTATAGTGACGATTATATGTCTCACGATGAAGGATATTTGAGATTTTTTGTTTATATAAGTTTTTTTAATACTTCTATGTTGGGATTGGTTACTAGTTCCAATTTGATACAAATTTATTTTTTTTGGGAACTTGTAGGAATGTGTTCCTATTTATTGATAGGCTTTTGGTTTACACGGCCAATTGCTGCGAGTGCTTGTCAAAAAGCTTTTGTAACTAATCGTGTAGGGGATTTTGGTCTGTTATTAGGAATTTTGGGTTTTTTTTGGATAACGGGTAGTTTAGAGTTTCGGGATTTGTTCAAAATAGCTAATAACTGGATTCCTAATAATGGGATTAATCTCTTACTTACTACTTTGTGTGCTTTTTTATTATTTCTTGGTGCAGTTGCAAAATCCGCACAATTTCCTCTTCACGTATGGTTACCCGATGCCATGGAAGGACCCACTCCCATTTCGGCTCTTATACACGCAGCAACTATGGTTGCTGCGGGGATTTTTCTTCTAGCTCGACTTCTTCCTCTTTTCATATCCCTACCTTTGATAATGAGTTTCATTTCTTTAGTAGGTACAATAACACTCTTCTTAGGAGCTACTTTAGCTATTGCTCAGAGAGATATTAAAAGAAGCTTAGCCTATTCTACAATGTCCCAATTGGGTTATATGATGTTAGCTCTAGGTATAGGTTCTTATCAAGCTGCTTTATTCCATTTGATCACTCATGCTTATTCAAAAGCTTTATTGTTCTTGGGATCCGGATCCATTATTCATTCAATGGAACCTATTGTTGGATATTCACCAGATAAAAGTCAGAATATGGTTCTTATGGGTGGTTTAAGAAAATACGTTCCAATTACAAGAACTACTTTTTTATGGGGCACACTTTCTCTTTGTGGTATTCCACCTCTTGCTTGCTTCTGGTCCAAAGATGAAATCCTTAGTAATAGTTGGTTGTATTCACCCTTTTTTGGAATAATAGCCTCTTTTACTGCAGGATTAACTGCATTTTATATGTTTCGGATATATTTACTTTCTTTTGATGGGTTTTTGCGTGTTCATTTTCAAAATTACAGTAGTACTAAAGAAGGTTCATTATATTCAATATCCTTATGGGGAAAAAGCATACCTAAAGGAGTCAATAGGAGTTTTGTTTTATCAACAATGAAGAGTGGAGTTTCTTTTTTTTCACAAAATATATCCAAAATTCCTGGTAATACAAGAAATAGGATAGGATCCTTTAGTACTCCCTTTGGGGCTAAAAACACTTTTGTCTATCCTCATGAAACAGGAAATACAATGCTATTTCCTCTTCTTATATTGCTGCTTTTTACTTTGTTCATTGGATCTATAGGAATCCATTTTGATAATGGAGTAGTGGATAGTGGAATATTGGAGTTAACCATATTATCAAAGTGGCTCACTCCTTCAATAAACTTTTTTCAGGAAAGTTCTAGTTCTTCTATAAATTCATATGAATTTATCTCTAATGCAATTTCTTCTGTAAGTTTAGCTATTTTTGGTCTACTCATAGCATATATCTTCTATGGATCCGCTTATTCTTTTTTTCAGAATTTAAATTTTATAAATTATCTTGTAAAAGTAAAAGTGAATCCCCAAAAGGACTTTTTGGATCAAGTAAAAAAAAAGATATACGGCTGGTCATATAATCGGGGTTATATAGATGTTTTCTATACTAAGGTCTTTATCCTGGGTATAAGAAGATTGGCCGAACTAACGCATTTTTTTGATAAAGGTGTCATTGATGGAATTATCAATGGAATGGGTCTTGCTGGTTTTTGTATAGGAGAAGAAATTAAATATGTAGGGGGAGGGCGAATATCGTCTTATCTATTCTTTTTTTTATGTTATGTATCCTTATTTTTATCCTTTTTTCCTTAATTCATTATTCCATAAAAAGGAATTATTCCATGAATTCCTCAAAACGAGGCTCATCAAAATGCAAAATCTAAGACTACTATAAGACTACTAATAAAATAAGAAAAAAATTCGAACGATTAAATTACTTCTCCCGAATATCCAACTGACTGATTAATTTCTTATAACGTACTCTATTTTTCTTTGCCAAATAAGCCAGCAAACGTTGACGTTT